GCGATAGATAAGCTCCTGTAACCATGCTATATTCGCTTGCGCTTGCCTGAACAGAATTTCTTTCTCAAAGAAATGGAATGTATAATTCCACAAAAAGTCTTTTTTCACGAGGTATAACTAACTATTCCTATATTATCTGTTACAGAATCAGACCATGGATCAATTCCCCTTTTCTTACATTTTGAAGTCTTGAATGTACCCATAATTCTGAGCTTCATGTTCCTCCTCCCAAGATACATGTCAGAGCCGGGGGCATCCCAATCAAATGAAATGGGATGACAGTTTCTCAGTCTAAATCTGTCAAATGAAAATCTTGATCAAATCACACATCGCAATATACTAGGCCCTCTAATTCCCTAAGGGGCTTATCTAAAATATTCGCAATATAACTAGGAAGACGTTTCAAATACCACACATGAGTCACTGGACATGTCAGTTTGACGTATCCCATTTGGTACCTTCGTATCCGAGAATCAACAAATTCCACTCCGCATTCTTCACAAAATTTCGGGTCTTCTTTTTCAGTCCCAATCCCTCGGTAATTTCCACAAGCACAAATCCCACTTTTTATGGGTCCGAAAATTCTTTCACAAAACAATCCATCTTTCTCCGGTTTATTAGTTTTATAATGAAAAGTATAGGGTTTTTTCACCTCTCCGACTATCTCTCCATTGGGTAAAATTTTTTTTGCCCAAGCCATGATTTGTTGAGGGGAAACTGGTCCAATTCGAAGTTGTTGATGTTTATACTGGTCGATCATAGAATAGAAATTCTGATTCATTGAGATCAAGCTTCCTTCCTGTCCATCTGAAAGTTCTTTTCAGATACAAGGAAATGATTCAGTTCCAGGGACAAAGATCGTAGTTCTCGAACGAGCAATCGAAAAGATTCTGGAGCACCCTCTGGATTAGGTACTGTTGTTCCAATAATCGTAGCACCAAGTACTTCCTGACGAGCTCTAATATGATCGGATTTATAAGTAAGCATCTCTTGTAAAATATGAGCAACACCAAATCCCTCTAGAGCCCAAACTTCCATTTCTCCTACTCTTTGTCCCCCTTGTTTGGCCCTCCCTCTAAGGGGTTGTTGTGTAACAAGTGCGTAATGCCCACTGGAACGTCCATGGATTTTATCATCAACTTGATGAATTAATTTTAGGATATAGGACTTTCCTATTAGAACAGGTTGTTCAAAAAGATCTCCCGTTCTTCCATCAAATATTCTGCTTTTTCCCGGATATTCGGGTTCAAATACCCATGGATTTTTTGTTTTCTTACTGGCTTCATATAATTCAGAAAACACTAGTTTTCTTGAGGCCTCTTGCTCATATCTCTCATCAAAAGGTCCTATTCTATAATGTTTATTTAGGAGATCCCCCGCTAACCCGAGCGAACATTCAAATATCTGTCCCACATTCATTCGTGAGGGGACTCCTAATGGGTTGAATACCATATCAACGGGCGTTCCATCTTGCAAATAGGGCATATCTTGTCTAGACAAAATCTTAGAAATTATACCCTTATTCCCATGCCTTCCAGCTACTTTATCACCTACTTTGATTTCACGTTTCTGTGAAATATATACACGAATCTTTTCTGGATTAGAATTGGAAACTCCCTTTCTATGGATCCATCTCACATCAATAACCCGACCCCTTCCTCCTATAGGTAGTCTTAGAGAAGTTTCTTTTGAAGTGGATACCTGAATACCAAGTATAGCTCGTAATAATCTATCCTCCGGAGCATATGACGATTCGCTCGCTGTCTGAGGTGTTAATTTACCTACTAAGATATCACCTGTTTCTATCCAAGATCCCAGCATCACAATTCCATTTCTGTCTAAATTTTGGAGTAAACGAGCCTCTAAATGCGAGATATCCTTAGTGATTCTTTCAGGACCTTGGCTTGTTACATGAGTCTGAATTTCATATTTCCGGATGTGAAAAGAAGTATAAATATCTTCATAGACCAGACGTTCGCTAATTAGTACTGCATCTTCAAAATTGTAACCTTCCCATGGCATATAAGCTACTAATACATTTTTTCCTAAAGCGAGTTCCCCACCAGCTGTAGCCGCACCGTCCGCTAGAATTTGTCCCTTTTTAATGTATTTACCCCGCTGAACCTGGATTTTTTGATGCATACAAGTATTTTTGTTGGAACGTTGATACATAACTAATGGAATGCTTATAGTATCCCCATTACTTGAGAAAAGGATCTTTTGAGTATCAGTATAAATGATTTTTCCCTTGCGTTCGGCTATAGCTGAAATCCCCGAATCTAGAGCCGTTTGGCCTTCCAACCCAGTTCCAACAATGCACTTCTCGGACCGAGAAAGGGGAACTGCTTGGCGCTGCATATTAGAACTCATTAAAGCTCGATTCGCATCATTATGCTCGACAAAAGGAATGAGGGAAGCTCCAATAGAAAAATATTGGAAAGGAAAAATGCTTCTAAGATGAATCTCTTCCCATGCAATAGTCAGGAATTCTTGACGATATCGAGCTGGAACAACCTGTTGTTCTTGAATACCCCGATTCAAGGCCAAAGAATTTCCTGCTGCTACCATATAATATTCATCTCTATTTGGTGATAAATAAACCATCTGTGCATTTTTTGATCTATCAGATAATTCATAAAACGGACTCTCTATAGATCCCCAATAACCAACCCTCACATGAATAGCTAATGATCCAATAAGTCCAACATTGATTCCTTCGGACGTGTCGATTGGGCAAATACGTCCATAGTGACTCGGGTGGATATCTCGTATCCGAAAACTAGCAGTTCGCCCCGTCAATCCTCCAGGACCCAAATAACTCCATTTTCGCCCATGAACGATTTGTGTCAACGGATTAGTTCGATCCAAAACTTGAGATAAAGGGTGTAGGCCAAAAAACGATTCATAAGTAGTTGTTAATGAAGTTGAAGTTACCAAATTTTGAGGAGTCGGTATCAATTTATGCCTGATTGCTCCACATATAGTTCCTCGAACCGTATTCTCTAAACGAACAAGAGCCAATCCGAATTGATCCTGTAATAGATCTGCTATAGAACGAATACGTTTATTTCTCAAGTGATTCATATCGTCAAGTGTACCCATTCCCAATTTCATTCCAATCAAATGATCCACAGCAGCCAATAGATCTCGTGGTAACAAGAATGTATTGTTTTGGGGTATATCAAGATTAAGTCTCCGGTTCATATTTCGTCGACCAATCTTTCCTAATTCACATCTTTGTTGAAAAAATTTCTTTTGTAATTCCTTGCATAAGGACTCAGAAAATACCGGATCCCCCCCCACACAAGCAAATTGTTGATAAAATTCCAAAATAGCATTTTCTTTTGACCCAATCTTTTTTTTCTCTTTATCATTCGGGAAAGACAAGAAAATTTCAGGGTAACAAACATTATCTAGAATTTCTCTTATATTCAAACCCATAGCTGATGATAGAACTAGAATAGATATTTTTTGTTTTCTACTTACACGGGCCCATATCCTTGCTTTTCTATCAATTTCTAATTCCGACCTTCCCCCCCAATCCGATATTATAGTACAGGTATAGACAGAAATTCCGTTATGTTCCAACTCTGAACGGTAGTAAATACCGGGACTTTGCAATATTTGGTTGATCACAATTCGGTATATTCCATTTACTATAGAGGTTCCAAAAGAATTCATTATAGGGATGTTTCCAATAAAAACGGTTTGTTCTTGCATATTTCTACCGGTTTTCCAAATTAAGACCGCGGGGACATATAATTCAGAAGAATATGTGAGTGATTCATACACAGCATCTCTTTCTTTTATCAAGGGCTCTACCAATTGATATGTTTCCACAAATAATTGAAATTCAATTTCTTGATCTCTATCTTCAATTTTTTGAAACTTATGAAATTCTTCCGTCAAGCCCTGATTAATGAACCTACAAAATCCCTCAAATTGTATCTGACTAAATCCAGGTATTGCGGACATTCCCTCATTTCCATTCTGGAGCATCTTAATCTGAAATTTCCTATTTATTGAAAAAATCCCATTATTGGCTTGGCTCACTATTCATCGAACCCTACCGATTGATCTAGCAATGATGGAATGGATATTCTGTTTACTGAATCACATAAAATTTGAGTCAACTCCATCCATATATATCATACGTATGAACGGAAGCAAGACAGAAAAATGGAGGGCATTTTTGATACAATGATACAAGTTCAAATTTGAGCTTGAGCCAGGTACAAATAAAAAGAAATGGAAATTGATAAAGCATTCCTGGGAAAAATTCTGTCACTTAGGCTGATGGAGTCTTTTATCGGATGTCAAATATGATATTACGATCAAGGGTACAAAAAAATAAAAATTCAATGAATTAAGGATTCAATCTGTTCTCTATGAATGAGATAAAAACAGAAGAATCAGGAACAGCAGAGAGTTTCCCCTTTTTTTAGCACACGCAATTGAATGTTCAAAAAGGAATTCGCAAATCTTTTTTTGATCGTCTAATTTCTAAAATACAATGGAATTGCATACGTATTACGTATATAGTCATAGGAGTAATCTTTAGGAAGTACATGCCAATATAGCTATCTAGCTATCCGTATATCACATCTTTTATCATAATTGAACTTGGTGCAACATAGGTTAGGTCGCACTCTATCATAATGTCTATCTTCTATTCCTATTCAAGTACTATATAGGGATATGTGCATAAGAAATAGACCCGGGTTCGGTATTCACGTATAAAAATTTCTGTTCTGGGGTTTACATATAACCATATATTTTATTATAATTAGAATTGATAATGACTAGTCGTAAATCAATTGGATTTTGCATCCATTAACCATTAAGGTAATACAAATGGATATACAAAATTAAGAGCTGTTCGCTAATTCAAAGTAAGTAAGAGTAAAAGAGTAATAAGTAAATAGTTAATGAAGTAAAGAATGAATTCTTCTAAATTGCCCTGCATTTTACAGTCTGTGACCGGGGCCGGGAATCTTTTCACTTTTCTATAGATTCGATAGATCTATAGAAAAGTGAAAAGAGAAGGTAAGTTTTTAAGCGACGCGTGTTTTGAGATAAAATCAATCGAAGAAAAGGATAGGATAGAAAAAGGATCCAATAAAAAAGAGGAATTCTTTTTTGGAAAAGGATAAGTACAATGGGATTCAAGATTCAAAAAGAAAAGAAATTAAGAAAGTAAAAAATTGAAATCAAAACAAAATGAGGAAAGGAATAGAAATAGAAAATAGAAAGAAATCTAAATATTAAATATATAGAATACTAAATATATAGAATATAAGTATAAGAATATATATATATATAATTCTATATATATATAGAATTTCTTTATCTTTATCCATTTTGGATGGAATTTGGCGGCATGGCCAAGTGGTAAGGCGGGGGACTGCAAATCCTTTATCCCCAGTTCGAATCTGGGTGTCGCCTGATCAACAAAAAAATACTTGAAATTTATTAATCCTGTTGATCGAACTTGACGAATTCTTGCCCCGTAAAAGCATAGGCAAGGGCTAGGTCTGTTGATACTTGATTTTGAGAACTCGTAGGGCCTATAAAAGCCTGTCATCTTTTTTCTCAAAATCTGGGTTCTGAGTGTGGCTCAAAAAGGTACCAAGAAATCTGAAGCAACCCAATCTTATTAATGATCGATTTGGGCTATTCTGAATTGAATCAAATAAAAGAAATAGTGAGAATTCATTCTGGGTATCAGAACTATGAAAGTAAGAAGTCGGAAATCTTGGTATCCAAAGGTTCCTAAGAGACACTCCTTTTTGGCTACTAAGGTTGAAGAAAGGATTCTAAAAAAGACTATAAAGACTCCCTAATTATTTTAAACTAGAACTTTCTTAATATTGAGGTAGTGTCTACTAACTCTGTTTGCGATGAAATTAGATTGGATAGGCTGATGGTAAATTCATTGAATAATTGTGACAAAGAACTTAAGATACTTTGTATTCAGACTGACTAGAGGCTCTGAGTGCTGCTCATAAATTTAATCAGAATGGTTTAATGGCTCTTCTTTCTATTTACTATTTATCTATTTTTTTATATATTTTTCTTTTTTCTTATTCTATTTTCTTTTTTTTTTTTCAATTCTTTCTATTGAATAAGAAATATAGGAACTTTTTATGAGTAGATTCATGAAATTGTTTCATAAAGAACCGTAAGTAAGAATCCTATTTTTCTTTCTATTTCATTTATATTGAGTATAGATAAAAGATCTTCCTATGTTATACTATGTTAGACTATTCAATTCGCGACGATAAATTTATTTGATATTGTTATTCATAATATTGTTAGTATCATCAAGATGCAATTCATACCTTTGAATTGATAGGAGTCCACTTTATCATCTCTATGGGATTAGATCCCGAATTATTGTGAAAGAAGAAAACAAAGAGATTATGGAAGTCAATATTCTTGCGCTTATTGCTACTGCGCTGTTCATTTTAGTTCCTACTGCCTTTTTACTTATCATATACGTCAAAACAGTCAGCCAAAATGATTAATTTGAATGAAACTTGAATTCTTCATTTTTATCAATGATTGAAGAAATGAAAGGGTTTAAAACTCTAGTTAAGTCTTAAATGAAATGTGGAATCAGAAGTATCTGAGATAGTGTAGTAGAAAGAGCTATATATAGCTCTTTCTACCACACTATACAATTGAGTATTGTAGAATATTTCATATTCATTCATATTCTTAGTACATAAAACATAAAGTTGTATTGTATACAGAAAGAAGCTTTCTCTTATATAGATCAATTGACAATAGATATCTATATCTAAGTAATAATATATACTAGACGTACATCAAAATGAAATAACACTTGAATTTTCTATTTTTTCTCTACACCCATTTGTATACATTTTGATCAATCCAAAAGAATTGCAAGCCCAACTGCTTGAATTCCTGATTCTTTATATCTCTTCTTATGCTTATGGATCCGGGGGCCCATCGAAAGAATTCATGTAGGAAAATGTAGGAAGAATAGTACAGGCATATACTATATACCATATAAATACCATATAATATACATATCATATATTAGAGAATTATAGAAATCTAAGAATATAAGAATAATATTAGATAATATCTAATAATAAATAATAATAAAAGAAAACTATTTAATTATTTAATAGAGGATTAATTAGAAATCTAATACTAGTAATATATCTAAAAAATAATATCTAAATATAGATAAACTAAAGTAAGTCAAGTTTTTTTTAAGCTTTCACAAAACGATTACAATTGATACAAATAGATTTTTCAGTAAAGTACTAAATTAGTAATCTTCCTAGTTCTAAAGCCCACTCCTTCCCCATACTACAAGTGAAAGAGAAAATGTAAACACTACCATTAAAGCAGCCCAAGCGAGACTTACTATATCCATGCAAATGATGTCCCCTATCTCTATGAAATGAAGGAATTTTTCATTATTGATTTATAATCATAGTGGAATCAATGGTGCAGAGTCAAAATAGGATTCTTTATTGTTATTGTATCAGAAATCCCATCTCATTTTCCCGCTTTTCCACTTTTCCTTTTCTATCACCTATTCTTTTCTTGTACACTTATCCAATTATTCATTCTTATTCCTTTACTTATTTTACTTATATCTTATATATAAAATAGAAAAGTAGATAAAATCTACATAAAATTATGAGGTATATAATCATATGTCCAATATTCTATAGGTCATACAATATGCAAATACAAAAAAGAAACAGTAGTAGAAATGAGATGGAAATAAGAAAAGGACGGATGAAGTATCAAAAATAGAATATTCCAACAGATTCCTTCAAAAAGGGCGTTGCTTGGTTGGTATTTTATTAGTATCCTCCTTCTTTCCTTCTTGAATTGGAACTAGAACACATACATAAAAAAATGCAGTGTGCAATTTGGATGAGAATAAGATAGATTGTTTCCAATTAGTCATTGCGGATGCACAAACAAAGTTTGTTCGGAACTAAAGAAGGTCATCTAAACCCGAAAAGTACTCTGTTGAGAGAATTATGTGAAGTTCCTTTTTTTGTTTATAATAAACGAAGACAATTTGTGTCTGTATTCTTGGTCAAAATATGGATACTCTATTCCATTTCGTTTATCACGAAAATAACAATAGAAAAGAAAATCAGACAAGTATGGTCGCTCTTCAAATACTGAATATTGAATATAATCTGTCTTACTCTAATAATTAGTAAGAAGTAACGATTTTACAAATCTACATATGTTTCTCCCTTACCAATCGGTGCTATTAGAATAAATCAAAATTTCCATACTTGTCTGATGAAAAATGCGAAACGAAAACAAAAGAAATAAAGATTTCCCCCAGAGATTATATTTTGTTCCCCGTCTTCCCTTTCACGAAAAAGGGAGAGATGAGTTGATCAATTCATCAGATCGGGACTGACGGGGCTCGAACCCGCAGCTTCCGCCTTGACAGGGCGGTGCTCTGACCGATTGAACTACAATCCCAGCCATATGCATGGCATACATAGTCTTATGATTTCAGAAGAGCATTCTCTTTGTCGTGTTGCAACAGAAACACGAATTCTATAGGAATATCTTATTTGCATAGATATGGACTTTAGTGAGAGTGGCATAGATTACTAGTAATCTATGGTTATTTTCTTGTATTTACCGTATTGCAAATGAAAATAAAAAGAATGGATGAGAAAAAATGGACTCTTTTTCTTTATTTTATACAGATCCGGGATTTCTGTTTATAGAGGACAAATTTTTTAGATCTTATTCATGGAGTGACGAATTCTTGGGCCGAGCTGGATTTGAACCAGCGTAGACATCTCGCCAACGAATTTACAGTCCGTCCCCATTAACCGCTCGGGCATCGACCCAGGAAGAATAAATTCTAGGTTTATTGATAATCCATGACCTACTTCCTTTCGTAGTCCACTACCCCCAGGGGAAGTCGAATCCCCGTTGCCTCCTTGAAAGAGAGATGTCCTGAACCACTAGACGATGAGGGCATGCCCGCCCCGACTGTCATCATACTATGACAATAGTATGAGTAGTTTTTTGTCATTGTCAATATATAAAATAGAAAATTAGAATCAAATGTATGACTAGATCCGAGGAATCTTTCCTACTTTTATGTTATGATCCCATAGAATTCTTTGGATTTGATGGTTCGTTCATGAATGAGCTATCCCATACTCCCATAAATATTCTACTATCCTAGAACTATAGAACTATATATAGATAACTATAGAATATAGATATAGATGATACTATATATTATATGTAGATTCTATGATATTATAGATGAAAATTAGATGAAAATCTATTCAATAAAAATAGATTCAAATTCAATAAAAAATCCCATTTCAATAATGGAAATTAGATTCATATTGAAGTAATTTAAAGAAAGTCAATGTAAATAAAGAAATAAAGTAGTAGTATAGTATATAAATATTCTATTTATATTAGAGTAATATGAAATATTAAAGTAAAGGTAAAGTCATATTCATATTGCATATTTTAATATAACTAATATTCATATTTAATATGAGTTACTAATTTAGTAAAATGAAAGTATATTTCATATATTAAAGTATACGTGAGAAAATCTTATAAAAAAAAATCTTTATGTATCGTTATTAAAGTATAAGGTAATATTAAGTGTAATAATAAGAAAAGAAAGTAGAATTCTAATTTTGTTCAATAATGAAATATAACGAAAACGAAACAAAGTATAAGATCCCTTCAGCTTAGGGAGTTATTAATCCGACAGAAAAAAGAGTCAAACTCTCATTTCTTTTCTTCAATTTGAACTCATTGCTTCGTTCAGCGTTCAGATGAGTTATGCCTATCGCTATCTCACACTAAGCAAAAAAGGATTGAAACATCTTCTTTTTAAAAGAATTTGGTTCAGGTTACGAATCCCCCATCACATGATTCAAGAAAAGATCTTGAATATATGTCAGATATATATCAGTCAAGTGAATCTTGTTCTGATGGA